ATTTCTTATTCTGTTATTATGATCCGGAGTTCATCTTATCAATTCTAATTTTTTTATTCTTTTTCTTTTATTTTATCTTTTCTTAAGGCAGACTCCTAATAATTCTAATAAATAGATATTTAGTCTAGTTATAGATATAATATAAATATAAATTGTCATAATGATATTTTTTCATTTCGATTTGAAATGAATTTGAAAATTCTCTACTAAAAAGAGAACTAGAATTTCTAATTCTAATTTAAATAGAATCTAATTGTTCTAGACGAAAAATAGAATATACATAGAAAGAAATAAACTAAATTCAATATTTAGACTTATTTGATTGGAAATATTTATATGAAATTCATATCCTAAAATCATAAAAGAATAAGTCTAAACTAAAATTAAAATCGAGTTTATTGAATTCCAGTGTATGGAAAATTTCTGGAAGCCCGCTTAGCTCAGAGGTTAGAGCATCGCATTTGTAATGCGATGGTCATCGGTTCGATTCCGATAGCCGGCTTTTTCTATTTTTATTTGTTCAATTTTTTTATTTTATATATATTTTTTTGAAATCGAAGAACAAAGAAAAGAATAAGAGTGGTTTTCCCTTCTTCAAAACAATCTATTATGTTGTAGAAACTTCCAACTAGGAAGAAAAGGAAAAGAAAGGGTTTTTTCTTGATTTGTTCGGCCGAGATTGAACTCTTTGCTTTTTTACTTACATATTTATTTTAATATTTAATACAAAATATATAATATATAAAAAAAGGGTTCGTATATGATGTATATACAATCCATTTCATTATTCATTGTAATACAATACTTCAGAGAATTTCGTTTCATTTATCATTTACATTTAGTTCAGTTTTAATTTAGGTTTTTTGTAAAATGGAATCTATATATAAATAGAAATAAAGATAAAAAAAATAAATAAAGAAAGGAGTCTTTATGTCGCGTTACCGAGGGCCTCGTTTCAAAAAAATACGCCGTCTAGGGGCTTTACCTGGACTAACTAAAAAAAGGCCTAGAGCCGGAAGTGATCTTAGAAACCAATCACGTTCCGGGAAAAGATCTCAATATCGTATTCGTCTAGAAGAAAAACAAAAATTGCGTTTTCATTATGGTATTACAGAACGACAATTACTTCAATACGTTCGGATCGCCAGAAAAGCCAAAGGGTCAACAGGTCAGGTTTTACTACAATTACTTGAAATGCGTTTGGATAACATCCTTTTTCGATTAGGTATGGCTCCGACTATTCCTGGAGCCCGCCAATTAGTTAACCATAGACATATTTTAGTTAACGGCCGTATAGTCGATATACCAAGTTATCGTTGCAAACCCCAAGATACTATTATGGCGAGGGATGAACAAAAATCCAAAGTTCTAATTCAAAATTCTCTTGATTCATCCCCCCGTGAGGAATTGCCCAAACATTTGACTCTTCACCCATTCCCATATAAAGGGTTAGTCAATCAAATAATAGATAGTAAGTGGGTGGGTTTGAAAATAAATGAATTGCTAGTGGTAGAATATTATTCTCGTCAGACTTAGTCCTAAATAAAATACAAAACCAAAACAAAGGGTTCGGGCAATTTGGCCCCTTTCTTTCGCCAAAGTAAAATGACTTAAGGTTTAAAGTTAGGGGTTTCATCTCGATTTTCTTCCACTCATAGATTCGATCCCATCCCGGATTTTTCCTATTCATGTATCATAGATTGACAGAAAGATTTTCACTTCTTGTCTATTCTTTCCAGTATTTTACGTATCACATCGAAATAGAAGAAATAGATGTCAAAATAAAAGAATGATCCAACTCTTATATTCTAATAATAGTATTTCTTGTTGTTTGATTTGTTACAGTTAGGAATGTTGGCGAATTCAATTAGGTGTAAAGTAAAGTACGGAAAGAGAGGGATTCGAACCCTCGGTAAACAAAAGCCTACATAGCAGTTCCAATGCTACGCCTTGAACCACTCGGCCATCTCTCCTACACAATGATAATGATTATGACTCAGAAACCGAAGAAATAGCGAGCCATTACTATGTTCATATTTCTATTATTATTCAATTTTTGTTTGGATAGGTAGGACTACGACCAACCCACCAATACTATAACTAAAACTAATAGTATAACGAATAGTAATAGAATATTTTTTCTAAAAAATCTTTCCTCGTAGGATTTACAAGTTTTTCCTTGTGAAAGGATAAATTGATTCATATTTGAGAAGATAATGTTCCTATCTTTTAATGAATCCGAGATTTCTATATATACCGAATTCGATCAATTAATTGAAACGAATCAACTGATTGGTTTAGGGTTTTGAATTTATATGGGTATTTGTTTGGAATAATTGGAATAAATAATAAAGAGAAGTATTAAGTAGTAGAAAATTTGTATCTTTATTGAAATTTTTTTTGTTTGGAAATGAATCTGTTTTTATGTTATTTCGTATTGTACAAATCCTTTGTTTGTGTAATCGTTTTCCCACATGGGATAATGAGAAAAATTTTAGAATGGATTGATACCTATGCCTAGATCGCGGATAAATGGAAATTTTATTGATAAGACCTTTTCAATTGTGGCCAATATTTTATTACGAATAATTCCGACAACTTCAGGAGAAAAGGAGGCATTTACTTATTACCGAGATGGTGTGATTTGATTTTCTTTATTATTTAGTTTCCTCTTACTGCTCCTAATTTTAGGAGAAAGGCCCATGATTCGGGATAGAATGAACAAATATTCTTATTCCATATTAGAATTATAGAAATAAACCTACGCTTGTTGAAGGTGAAGTTTAGAATAGAAATAAAACAATTCCTTCTGTCGTGTATCCCCGATTGATGCAACCTCAGATACTATGCTTCAGTTATCGATTTTAGTATTGAGCGAAAGGTTACACCTTTGTGTTTTGTATTACAGGTCAATCCTACTTCCTAGTAATATAGTACCAATAGGCGGCATAGGGGAAGAAGCACTACACCTAGCAATCGACAACGCGAAAGCTTTGTTAAAACCTACTCCCTTTCTTTTGATTGGGACTAACAAGAATGGTTGGGACAACAAACATCCATCTCGTTCGTACTTTGGATACCCGTATAACCATCGAAGACTGTTGAAGTGACTATTTCCTGGAAATTAGGAGGCGTTGAGGACAAAGAAATTGTTGGAGTTATCCTTTCTCTATTTAGTATCAAGACACTTGATTCTAGTAAAAGCTCTTGCGCAAGAAGGTTGGCTAGAGATTTTTTTGTAAAAACACTAGCCCCGCTCAGTTCATAATGAGAATGTTTTAACCCTTTTTGATTATTCCATGTATTTTTAATTCTCATTATGTATATTAATGGAGGAGCCGTATGAGGTGAAAATTTCACGTACGGTTCTGGAACGGAGATTCTTTGCTTTGAATCGAATAACGACCGTAACGGATGTCAGCTCAATCCGAAGGAAATTATGCGGAAGCTTTACAGAATTATTATGAAGCTATGCGACTAGAAATCGATCCCTACGATCGAAGTTATATACTCTATAATATAGGCCTTATTCACACAAGTAATGGGGAACATACGAAAGCTTTAGAATATTATTTTAGGGCACTAGAACGAAACCCATTCTTACCACAAGCTTTTAATAATATGGCAGTGATCTGTCATTACGTGCGGCTATCTCCACTATAGAAAGGAAAGAAAAAGGAAGACAAAATCGACTAGTAAATACGAAAAAAAAGGCTCGCTACAAATAAATGCATCGTCCAAAACGAGGATTTCTTTGAGCTGTAGCAAAGAAAAAAACTTCATTAATCAAAATATGAAGAAATAAGATAAAATATGCCTAAATACTTTTTGCTATATCTATGGATAAAAAAGAAAAATCTAATTGATAGCGAGGAAGCACCGTAAAGATCAATTAATGAGGTTTTGGGCCAATACATTAAGAAAAGAACTGCTTATTTATGCCTCTCTATATAAGATAGATAGAAGTTAGGAATTAACTTATGTAATAGAGTTGATCCACTAAGACTAAGGTATTGAGCGGCGGTGTAGGATCAGATCCCAAAGATAGTAAGTCTTTTCTTTCTTACTTATGGTTATGAAGGAAAGCCTTTTTCAAAGATTCTATAAAGAAATTTCGATAGGAAACCGAGATAGTTACCTTGCGGAAAATACGAAGGATAGGCGTAAATACCTATGCTTGCTTTATTCTTCTGCAGGTGGGAGAAAAGATAAAACTAAAACTGATTATTAATTAAATCAAAATGAAAGTTTGAAACTCATGCGATTAACTTCTTTTGGTTACTCCGAACAGCGGGATATAGATCTATAAGAAATCTCATTCAGTTTCCTATTATAGGTAAAAAAAGGATACTAAAAGAATTGACTGCGGAGCCGTATGAGGTAGGAAACTCTCAAGTACGGTTCTAAGGGAAGGAATTGACCCGCCTATTCCTATTCCGACCGGGGAGAGCAGGCCATTCGACAGGGAGATTCGGAAATTGCAGAAGCTTGGTTCGATCAAGCCGCTGAGTATTGGAAACAGGCTATAACGCTTACTCCTGGGAATTATATTGAAGCGCATAATTGGTTGAAGATCACGGGGCGTTTCGAATAAAAGAAGAAAAAATTCTTATTAGTTCGAATTTTTTTGTTATTTGTTAGAATTCATCTTGGTCCATTAGTCAAACAAATCAAATAGAATCATTCTTTGAAAAAGAACCAATCAAAGAATTTCATTATATCCCTTTTCAGATCGTTCGTTCTAGTTTGTCTGGTATTTCGTAGGGATAAAGAATACACAGATAGAGTACAGAATAGCTTTTTTCTTTTCGTATATTAGCTATTAATACAAATAAATTACTATTTCAAATATTAAAAAATCTCATTTTTTTTTTTTCTTTAAAAAAAAATAGAATTCTAATCTAATATATTTAATATATAATAATTAAAATAGAATAATTAAAAAAAATATTACTAAATATAATGAATAATATTTCTATATAGAAATATTATTCATTATT